AATTTGAATTAAGCTATAACTGTTTAGTCGAAATACCAATGAATTTTGATTGAACTCCCCAGTTTTTTTGCTGTGGGTCATTCTTGTTTCAAGGTTCATCGAGTGGAGTCCTATTTTCACTTATTTCAATTCCATTTCGATATGCTAGAGACATATTATGCTCTTATTACAAACTTATCGTTTTTATCTTGTCTCAGATTTTCTCTAAAAAAAAGAGAAAAAAGAATTACATATTTTTTTAGTTATAATTTATAGAAAATTTTTATTAAGATTAAATTAAGATACTATTAAGAATATTAAGAATTCTATATGGATGTTATATATTTTATGAATATTCATATAATAAAACCGAAGGGTATTGGTTTTTTTTTTCATTAAGATCCAATCCAGTTAGAGGATTGTTGTTTCTATTGATTAGATACGGAAACTGAATGCATCGCCCTATTCTATTTTTTATCCTTGTTCTAGACTTAATGGATTTTATTCAATGCCTTGAATTGAGAGAAACCCTTACATATAACAATCCTAGGGTTCTATCCCCAATTTACCATTTTTTAGTCTGTACTACCTCGACCTTGCAACCTGTCTCCCCAAAAAAGAATCGGGTTATGAAATTAAAGCTCGAAGTCTTAAAAGAAGAATCTAGAATATCGGTCTTTAGTACTTGACTTGAAATGGGTCCGAAAAGGCGGGAATACTTATTAATGTAATAAAAATTAGTTTTAAAGTAAGACCAACCACTGGGTTAGCCTTCACGCAAAAAAGATTTATTTTGAACGAACCCTACACAACGAAGTATATCACAACGGGAAAGTAAGCCGAATCCTAAATAATTTACAGAATAAACTTCTTCTAATCGAATCGCGCTTTATCAAATCTAATGATTCAACAGACCAAATCCCCCAAACAACTCATGGAAATAGACAGGGATCCAAACACTAATAGAGTTAGGAAACATTCATTATCTCTGAAACAACGAATTGAGTTCTGCTCCCGAAAAAACGATGAGTTGGGGGCTTCTTAACTCGTCCAAGTGCAAAAAGGAGACCTCAACCTTCTTGCATAAAGTCAGCATCGGTAGAATTGGAATGATGAGCAATTGGGTTGGGGTATATTGAGATCTATAAAAAGATATTTTGTACAAAAAGAAAAGGAATATCACAAACCTTTTGATCCTGGATAGGAAAACAGGAAAAATTTGTGTGTAATTCATCCACAAAGAAGAAAGGACGGGTTTTTTTATCCGAGATCAAAAAAATACCGATTGGGCCCACTGAAATGAATTTTTTCCGCTTCATGCTCACCCACGGGGGTTGCTCGGAGCATGTGATAATTATTCTATTTCGATGGGCCAAACGACCGTCCGACTACAACCAACAAACAAGATTGAGGAAATGAAAACTATACAAATTTTTAGGGCTATACGGACTCGAACCGTAGACCTTCTCGGTAAAACAGATCAAACTTTTTATTATCGAAATGATTCGAACTGTTCCAAAGACCCAACATGCATTTTTTTTGCATTGGGCTCTTTCATCAACTGATATAAATATCAGATAGTCCGCCATACTTTTTCTTAACAGAAAGATAACGAGATGGCTCCACGTGCTCTGATTCATTATTTAGATTATGATCCAGGAGCAATACCAAAGTGTTTCAAAGAAGAGTTACCTTGACGTAGGTCTGCCTCTGGCCTAGATTAACCTAAGTTAAATGGAGTCTCTATCGCTCTGCTCAAAGAGTCAAATATGAAACTTCATACACCTTAAAGTTCATAGTACGAAAAGATATTTTTTTGAGGTCCTTATACTCATTATGCCTAGCATTGAATGGGCTGTGTATTCACCTTATCAATTATCGAATCAATGATGGGTTCTTTTTGGAGCCTAAATTGGCACCCAAAGCGGACCGAACCAAATATTTGTCAGGCTATTGTTCCCTCGAATATATAGAGTAAGACACCGATTTATCAATAAGATCAATTTTGTTGATTGCATGATGGACTCCCCTGAAAAACATTGGCGCGCGTGTAAACGAGTTGCTCTACCAACTGAGCTATAGCCCTTGTGATAGATAGTTTATCATGGAAATAATTTCTTGTCAAGATGAATCTTCTCTGATCCAACATGATAGCTTCTGATCTGTTTCCTGCCAAGAATTGGTATTGCTTAGAAATAAGATTGGATCTATAATTCATCGATATGACAAGCCCCTTTCTTTCTCTTTGTGATGATAAATGACCTACTTAACCCAGTGGTTAGAGTATTGCTTTCATACGGCGGGAGTCATTGGTTCAAATCCAATAGTAGGTAGAACTTATTAGATACCGGAGTAATTAGTATCTAATAAGTTTTTCTACCCACCCTCCCTTTTATTTTAGTTGCATAAGAAATGCCATTACAGTTGATTCGACTCAATCCGCAGAACCAAAATATGGTGTATAAACAGAATTTCCTTTTTTATTGGGGCGCACCTATTTTTTATGAAATTTCATTCATAG